CTAAAAGAATTATTGAAATGAGTTCAAATGGAAGAAAAAAATCCGTTGATAAATGAATTCCAATTTGTTGACTATTGCTTATCAAATCTTGTTCTAGAACCTGGTTTGATCTTGTAGTCCAAATAATCCCGTACCATGACGTATCTGGAATAGTAGTAATTAGTGAAATAAAAAGACTTGTACAAACCACTAAAGTAACCCCATCCCCAACAGTCCAAAGGCGAGAATCCTTGTAATATTCTGAATCACTCATGAACATCACAGCAAAAAGAATTAAAACATTTACAGCCCCTACGTAAATAAGTAGTTGCGCGGCAGCTACAAAATAAGAACTCAATAGAATATAGAATAAGGATATACAAACAAGAACCAATCCTAACGAAAAGGCCGAATAAATTGGATTCGTAAGTAATACTACTCCTAGACCTCCTAAGATCAGACCCGATCCCAGAAAGACTAAAAGAAAATCATGCATTGGCCCGGGTAAATCCATAAAAAAAAAATCGAAATATTTCATGATTTTATTGACCTGACCAGGAAAAAAGAAGTAACTCCATTTTTTTATGTTTATGATACTTCCTAACTTAAACGTAATTAAATAAAAAAATTTGAACAGACGCGGGCGGGTTGATATATAGTGTTATTAGCCCTAATCATTCAATATCTGAAAAATTTTTTGAAAATTTGAAAATATATATATTACTCTAATATAAAATATATAAAATATAAATATAAACTTTATATATAGAAATACAATTTGGATCAAAAGTAAATGACAAGTTTAAACAACTTTTGAAAAGCCTTATCTTTAGAGATCCAACCTAAACCTGAATTTCATTTATTTATATTTAAAATGAATTTTAATATTAATATTATTAATATTATTAATATTAATTAATTATTATTGATTAAACATTAAATAATGACTTTTAATTTGAATTGTTAATTGGGGATTTTTTTGAATTGAGAGGTTTAAGTTTCAATATTTTATATTTTATTTATATTGGAGGCGAATTCGAAATTGTGCGAATTGTGTAATCATCAATTACTGACGTTGGTAACCGACCCAAAGCAATTTGATTATAATTCAATTCGTGACGATCATAACTTGAAAGTTCATATTCTTCAGTCATTGATAAACAATTTGTTGGACAATACTCAACGCAATTACCACAAAATATACAGATTCCAAAATCAATACTGTAATTAAACAACCGTTTCTTTCGAATATCACTTTCCAATTTCCAATCTACAACAGGTAGATCTATAGGACATACACGAACGCATACTTCACAAGCAATGCATTTATCAAATTCAAAGTGAATCCGGCCCCGGAAACGTTCCGACGTAATTAGTTTTTCGTAGGGATATTGAATAGTTATAGGTAAACGATTCACGTGAGACAGGGTAATCGCGAAACCTTGACCGATGTATCTGGCAGCTCGTATTGTTTGTTGACCATAATTTGTGAATTCAGTTAGCATAGGGAACATATCATGAATGTGTATAAAGAATAAAATTGTAGACTTGTTTCTTTCTCTTGTTTGAGATAAGTGGTGAATAAACAATATTGCAATTGTTTACAGTGAAAAAAGTTGGGACGAAGTTGTTAATAATAGATTACCTAGAGAAATAGGTAAAAGAAATTTCCATCCAAGATTTAAAAGTTGGTCTATTCTCAACCTTGGTAAAGTCCATCTTGTTGCAATAGGAATGAACAAGAACAAATAAGTTTTAGCTAATGTAATAAAGATGCTGATTATTGTTCCAAAAACTTTACCTACTTTAGTTATATTTATGTCCAAAATTTTAGGAACGAATAGGTATGGAATAGAAAGATTCCAACCTCCTAAGTAAAGAACTGTTATAAATAACGAAGAAACTAGTAGATTCAGATATGAAGCAACGTAAAATAAACCAAATTTGATACCTGAATATTCGGTTTGATAACCTGCTACTAATTCTTCTTCTGCTTCTGGTAAATCAAAGGGTAATCTTTCACACTCAGCTAGAGAAGAAATTATAAAAATGAGAAACCCTATAGGTTGACGCCACAAATTCCACCCCAAAAAGCCATATTTTGACTGCGCTTCAACTATATCAATTGTACTTGAACTGTTAGATAATCATAGTCGATTAGAACATCCCTGTTCTTACCACTATTACAGAACCATACGTGAGATTTTCACCTCATACGGCTCCTCAAGGGTCACAAATAAATCTAAGGACATTAAATTATTATTTATCTTTATCTTGATATTTTTTTTGTAGGATAGAGTCAAAACTTATCCCAAGTTCCCCAAATTAGACCAACGGAATTCTGTTTGCTATATTTTTTATTTAAAATATATATTAAAAAAAGGTGCTTCTGAATTAATCTCATCTTTTCATTTTAGGAATGTCATTTTTGTTTGTTAATCAATAACTTAATCCTTGAATAAAAACCTTTTTGTAACAGCATCATATAAGTATTTCAAGCTATTTTTTTTTCAATTACGAAAAAGAATTCGGTATTCCATAAATTATTAATTTATGAATCATGTCAAGAGTTCTCTCTTTCTAACTAATGAACAGATCGAAGAAAAGGACTTATTTAATTATTTTATTCTATTTTTTTTCGTTCCTATTCTCCTTTCTCATAAAAGGGATTTTACTCAAAATAAAAGATTACTTCGTTCTTGATAGTTATTTACTTTATCGGTGGATAGGAGCATACTCTAGGTCGGAATCGTGGGTAGTACTTCTTGATCATTTCTACTAACTTAAAGTCCCAATTCGAATTCCATTTATGTGCAGAAATATCCTCTTAAAAAATTTAGAGAATATCCATTACTAATCCTTTGTGTATTTTGGTCTTTCTAAACATCCACTCAATTTTGTTCAACCTCCCGTTTAAACCCGCTTCAAGTGATCATAACTAAGCAACCAATCTTGGGGCAAATGGCCTCTACTGCTTTTTAATTAATAATCCATTCTTGTACATAGGAAATGAGACTTAATCTTTTTACTGCAAATTTGCAAGCCGTTTTTTTCACTCATATAACTATCTGCTTTAGTTCATCAACCCAAATGATGCCTAAAAAAGATGAAAAAGATTATTTAACCTTAACCCTCTTCTAAGAAATTAGAAAGAAAAGAACTAGGAACTTTTTTCTATTTCAGCTAATTAGAGACACCGAATCACACGTAGAGATATTGATAATACACATAAAGTTAATGGTATTTCATAACTAATTGATTGAGCAGCAGCGCGTAAACCACCTAAAAAGGAATATTTATTATTTGATCCATATCCCGACATAAGAAGTCCAACGGGAGCAATACTTGAAATAGCGATCCACAAAAAAACCCCAATATCAAGATCGGCTAAAATAAGGTGGTATCCAAAAGGAATTACTGAATAACTTAGTAAAATCGATATCACTGCGACGGATGGTCCGATACTAAATAACCGACCATCTCCTCTAGATGGAAGAAGGTTCTCTTTGAAAAGTAGTTTTGTACCATCTGCTAGAGCTTGAAGAATTCCTAAAGGCCCGGCGTATTCAGGTCCAATACGTTGTTGTATCCCTGCAGATATTTCTCTTTCTAACCAAACAATTACGAGTACACCTATTGTGATTCCTAATACAAGAGTAAAAATCGGGACAAGTAGCCATAAAAGCCCATAGACCCCTTTTAAGGATTCTAATCTGGCAAACGAATTGATAGCTTGTATTTCGGTTGTATCCATTATCATTTTTAACGATCAACCTCTCCCATAATGATATCTATGCTACCTAATATCGTCATAATATCAGCCAATTTCATTCTTTTAACTAACTGAGGAAGAATTTGCAAATTGATAAAACCCGGCGGGCGAATTTTCCATCTCCAAGGAAAAACACTCAGATCTCCTATCAGAAAAATTCCCAATTCCCCCTTTGGGGCTTCAACTCTCACATAAAGTTCTTGTTTCGCCAATTCAAAGGTTGGAGAAGGTTTTTTACTAATAAATCGATATTCAAAATCATTCCATTCGGAATCTTTTACTATATCAAAACCTTTTACTCTATCAAAACGTCGTATTTCTAAATTCTCGTAGGGCCCTCCTGGAATTCCTTCCAGAGCCTGCTGTATTATTTTTATGGATTCTGCCATTTCACCGATTCGTACTAAATAACGAGCTAACGAATCTCCTTCTTTTTGCCATTGAACTTCCCAATCAAATTCATCGTAACACTCATAATGATCAACTTTACGAAGATCCCATTGGATTCCGGACGCCCGTAGCATTGGGCCCGATAAACCCCAATTTAGTGCTTCTTCTCCGCGAATAACGCCCACGCCTTCAACCCGTTCTAAAAAAATGGGATTCCGTGTAATAAGCTTTTTATATTCAGCAACCCCCGTTAAAAAGTAATTACAAAAATCCAAACATTTTTCTATCCAGCCATAAGGTAGATCAGCGGCTATTCCTCCGATACGAAAATAATTATGCATCATTCGCATACCAGTAGCTGCTTCGAATAAGTCATATATCAATTCCCTTTCTCGAAAAATATAGAAGAATGGGGTCTGTGCACCAATATCTGCCATAAAAGGGCCAAGCCATAACAAATGGGAAGCTATACGACTCAACTCCAACATAATGACTCTTATATAACTAGCTCTTTTAGGTACTTGAATATTTCCTAATAGTTCGGGCCCATTTACAGTGATTGCTTCCGTGAACATAGTAGCTAAATAATCCCAACGCGTTACATAGGGCAAATATTGGATAATTGTTCGATTTTCCGCAATTTTCTCCATCCCCCTGTGTAAATAGCCTAATATAGGCTCACAGTCAATAACATCTTCACCATCTAGAGTAACGATGAGTCGAAGAACGCCATGCATTGATGGGTGGTGGGGCCCCATATTGACTATCATAAGGTCTTTTCTTGTAGCCGGTACAGTCATAAGTTTTTTACCCATTCATTTTTTCATGAATTGCTGAAAGTGAAAAGAAGTTTATCCAAATACAAAAAAAAAGGAAAGAGTACTTAAAATGATTCTTTCAATTAACGAGTTTTTGTTTTTGCCTCTCGAATACCCAACTGACCAATTAATTCTTTATAACGTGCTCTATTTTTTTTTGCCAAATAAGCCAGCAGCCGCTGACGTTTTCCTAAAATTTTTCGCAAACCTCTCTGAGATAAATAGTCTTTTTTGTGCACTTCCAAATGTGAAGTAAGTCTCCGTATCTTATTGGTAAAACGGAATACTTGAAATTCAACCGACCCCCTTCTTTCTTTTTCAGAAATAACCGAAATGAATGCACTTTTTACCATAAAAGATTTTCCCTCTTACACTTTTACAGATATGGATTTTACCGATGAGTAATAATAATGCTAGTAATTTTAATGTGTTATATACAATAATCTGAATTTATTTATGAACTCCTAATTTTATCAACTCATATTAATCCACCCAGGTTTAAATTTAATTTATTCTGAAAAATAACAAAAAAAAGAAGGAAAGGGGTTCATTTTTGCATGGCATAATTTAGACCTAAAATGAAGAAGATTCTGTTAATTGATTTGTAGGCCTAATTGATACCTCAGCGGTTTTAGTCTTCGTATTCTATATTAGAATGGCATGGAAGGTGAGGTGTGTCAACCTCTTTACTTTCATATACTCCGTAGGAGTATAGCATATATAGGAAAAATGGATTATCAACGACTTTTCAACCGCGGATACATCCGTATCCTTAACATACTGAAACGACTGCCGTTATTTGTATCAAACCAATAGCGATTCATACAAGCTAAATCTTCTAATCGATAATTAGGCCAAAGGAAAAATTTTAATTTAATTAATTCATTCTTATCTTTATTAAGATGGTTCTCTTTATCCAAATCCAAAGATTGACTGCAGTTGTTCTCAGTCCAAAATGTTGGATTTGGATTCCCAGTCTTTGAATTCAAAGAAATTAGAATTCTCAATTCTCTACGACGTCTATGCGATAAAATGGTTTCAGGAACAAGCAAATCAAAACCATTCTTATCACCATAGGGTTGTTTTCTAGATTCGTGATTAATTTGTTGCTTAATCTTATCAACCAACGAAATAACTAAGGTTTCACCCATAATAACATTTGCATCCTTTACAGGCTGCATGCGTCGGCGTTCGAGACGCAGGATCCCCTCTTTTAGCAGGTCTGGATATGTTACTTTACGATGCACCATTGCCGCCAAATTTAATTGTCCTATTCCTATCGAGGATATAACAAGCTTTCGTGTATTTTTCCGTTTAAGCAGGAAACAATATATGGTTATATTATTGTCCCCTTTTTCCAGCCAACTACGCTTCGCCAGCATTTGACAAAGTAAAGTACTTCTTATCGTTCGCTCTACATCTTTTGCTAGTTTTTTTTTCCTTTTCTTCCTTACCATTCGGGGAGATTTTTCAATATCTTTTGCGTCCTTTGTTGAAGGAACAGATTTGGCATCCCCTTGTTTTTGTACATTTGATGTAAGACCCTTTTTGCTTTCGACCGATTCGTTTTCTTTTTTATCTTTTTTATCTTTTTTATTTTTTTGGTCTTTTTGATTTTTATTATTTTTTTTTTTATTTGAAACGGATTCCCCTTTTTGTTTTTGGTTTCCTTTGATGGTTGTCTTTTCACTATTTTCAATAAGACCATTTTCATTTAGATTCAAATTTAACAGAAGGTTTTCAGTTGGTAAAACCCACCCTTGTGTTTGATATAGATTATAAGGTAGGATCAATTCGCGGAAGAACCAAAATCCCAGACCTGAGCAAGGACGGTTTTTTTGTTCTTTATTCCAATTTTTTTTTTTTCGAGATTTTGGTAAATTGGGGTCGAACTCTGGCAAAAACGTAAGATAAACAAGTTCTTTTTTATCAAATTTTTTAATAATTTCATAATAGTTAGGATCAATCAGAATATTTTCAGTATTCGCCACATCCATTTGCATGTAGGACTCCATTCTAAATTCGTAGCTCCAATCCTCAAATATATAATTTCGATCCAAATATTTTCTATTGGAATTTATTTTTGCATCTCTAAAATTGAAATACTCAATATCCTCAAAATTTTCAGTAGGGATACTTCTCCATATAGATATATCAGACATATTATATCTATGCGTGTTGGATTTATAAAAAATACCTTTGTTTTTTTTTAATTGGACTTGCGAGCTTGATTTAGAAATAGATGAGTCCCTCTTTTTTTCATAATTCAAATTAATAAATTTATATGCTAAAAGATCATATCTAGAAGTTTTTTGAAACTTCCTTTCTTCATCTGAATCCCACTTGTAATTTTTATGACGTCTATTTCTGAACTTTTTGAGTATGAATTTATACCATTTACTACGAGATGGTCCCATTAACAACCAGTTTTTCCATTCATTCATTTCAGAATTCGGGAGTTTCTTATGACTTAATTTAGAATGAAGTATTCCTTGTGTTTCAAAGTAATCTTTTATTTCATCCTTAATAAAAAAAGACATTCCGTCATATTGAAAAAAAGATCGTAATTTGTTACTAACTCGGCTTTGTGATAATTTATAAAATACATATGCTTGTGAGAAATGGGATAAGTCACAAAAACTATCTAAATTTTTACTATTTCTAAGACTATAAATTTTTTTGTTTAGAGTTGAAATAAAGTTAATTCTATTTTTAAAGTAAATTATATTTTGATTTTCTCTATTAAGCCTTTCTTGATTTGTTTCATTAATGGGCTTATCCGTCATTTTTTTTATTGATTCAAGAAAAAATTGTATATTGAGTCTCGAAATATTAATAATAGATAAAAAAATATACATGGATATTTTTTCAAGGAAAATCTTTAGAAAACAATCGAATTGAGAGAGTAATCGAACATTTCTTCTTTTTAATATTTGCCAAATATTTGTTATCGATTCGAATCTTTTAGCAAGATACCCTTTTTCGGTAGGATTTATATATGCGGTCATTTTTTTTTTTTCTTTTGTAATTCTTTCTATTTGATTTCGAATTGCGCTTGTTCTACCTGTTAGATCCTTCTTTTTTATCAGTTTTATCAGTGAAGGATTTTTCCAATTTTGAGATTCAAATAGACTAAATGATTCATCAATTATTTGATTGATGATTCTAGAATCTTTTTCGTTTTTAATTTCATTCGATTCTAATACTTTTACTTTTATTAAGCTAAAAATTGGTTTGAATTTTTCTAGTATTAATTTTGTTAGTATTATTGCTAAAGATGACCTTTTCCATGTTTCCATTTTTTTTTCTAGTTCCTTAAAAATGCGTTCAAAACTTGCTAAAAAAAACCTTTCCCATTTTTCACGTTTTTTTTCTAGTTCCTCAAAAATGGGGTCAAAAAAAGAATTTCCTTCTTTAATTCTGGGAGAACCAAAAGGAAGGTCAGTTTCCTCCCCAAAAAATGTTAAAAAACAAAAATCCTGCTTTTTCGTTAAATTTATATCATTTTTATCAGAGGGTCCTGGTTTAGATTCGTGCCAAGGTTTCAGGGTGAAAGGAGAGAAGATTTTTATCTGCATACCGTCTTCCCACCACTCCTCCGGCAATTCCGTTTCCGATAGTTGGACAGCATCATTGCTACATTTAACATGTATTTCTTTGTTCCATTCCTCTATATCCTGAACCAATTCAGGATATTGAAATAATAATATACGTCCAAAATTTTTGGCTATTATCAATGAAGGCAATATAATATATTTTCTAAGAAAAGAGTGAGTTATTAACACGCATCCCCTTATTAGGTGCCCAAAAGGCATATCCTCCCATAGCAGCAGCGCCCTATCCCGAATTGCTTGCTCTTGTTCTTTTTTGTCTATATCCTGCACAATTTCGGATTCTATCATCCCCTTGCCTGTCCAATTTCCTGAAAAAAGTTTAAAAGTTTTGGATATATCAAACCGTAGGTAGGGGAATCTTTTGATTCTATCCACAAAAAGGGGAGAGTGCGCGTTTGCTTGAAGCAGTTGCCAAGTTACAATTTTACGCCTTTGAGGGCGCCTAGAATTTTTAATGACGTCCCGTCGAAAGTCTGATTCGGGTAAATAACGTAGCACAGGCTGTGATTCAAAACCCTCTTTTGATTTTATTTTGGTTTTACCACTTTGACCAACAAATTCCTCTTCAATCACATTTTCATTTTTTTTTGCATTTTTTTTTGCATTTACATTTGCATTTTGATTTTCATTTACATTTGCATTTTGATTTACATTTGCATTTTGATTTTCATTTACATTTGCATTTTGATTTACATTTTGATTTACATTTGCATTTTGATTTACATTTTGATTTACATTTGCATTTTGATTTACATTTGCATTTTGATTTACATTTTGATTTACATTTGCATTTTGATTTGCATTTTGATTTACATTTTGATTTACATTTGCATTTTGATTTACATTTTGATTTTCATTTACATTTTGATTTTCATTTACATTTTTTTTTTCTTTTTTATTTGCATCTTCTTCCTCAATGAAAAGCGTTTCAATTTTGAAAAATCTTGAGCGAAGTTCAAAGCCCTCCGTCTCCCTTTTCGGTTCCTGTTCCGATTCCAATTCCAATACGTATTCCTCCGGGTTCTCCGGGTCCGGTTCCTTGTCGTCGTCGTCGTCGTCGTTGTCGACGTCGTCGTCGACGTCGTCGTCGGCGTCTTCGTCGACCTTTTTCGGCTTGACTATTTCATAGAATCTTTCAAACTCTAGATATTCGTCGTCTATTTCGCTGATTAAGTCGCTTGGCCACTGAGGGATTGTTTTACGGATTTCTTGTATTTCTTCATCTTGTATTTCTTCATCTTGTATTTCTTCATCCGTTGTATTATTAATATCAGTTTGAATGCCATTCAATATAATTTGAAAAAATCTTTCAAATTCGCCAGTTCCAGTTAAAGTAGAAAAATTCTCCATTTCAATTAAAAATGGTTTTTTATCAAATGCATCTGTTTGTCGCTCAAATTCTTGGTAATCGGGATCTCCAAATTGGT